CTTCAAGAGAAGCTCCCATCGAAGTTAACTATGAATCTTTGGGTACCTATCATGAGATTTATGGACACTATCTGATAATAAGAAGTGTAAAAAAAGAAATTCTTTGGATATACATCCGAACCACTATTGGTCATATTTCTCTTTATCGAGAAATGGAAGAAGCTATACAAGGTTTTTGTCGGGCCTGCTTATATGATATCTATACCTAATCATATAGTCGCTAAGTTCAAAAATTCTATGACGCCGAGGCGGGGTGAATTTGGGTTTCTCCGGTTCAACTAGGACTCGAGTCCCTGACCTGACTTTCTGCGCAATTTAATATCGAGAAAAGGAAGTTTTCCAATCATTGACTCAAACCCATTGTCGAATCCAACTCATTGGAATAGGGAGGTACGTATGGCAGAACGGGCCAATCTGGTATTTCACAATAAAGTGATAGACGGAACTGCCATTAAACGACTTATTAGCAGATTAATAGATCACTTTGGAATGGCATATACATCACATATCTTAGATCAAGTAAAAACTCTAGGTTTTCAGCAAGCAACTGCTATATCCATTTCATTAGGAATTGATGATCTTTTAACAATACCTTCTAAGGAATGGCTAGTACAAGATGCTGAAGAACAAAGTTTGATTTTGGAAAAACACCATCATTTTGGGAATGTACACGCAGTAGAAAAATTACGCCAATCTATCGAGATATGGTATGCTACAAGTGAATATTTGCGACAAGAAATGAATCTTAATTTTAGGATGACTGACCCCTTTAATCCAGTCCATATAATGTCTTTTTCAGGAGCTAGAGGAAATGCATCTCAAGTACATCAATTAGTAGGTATGAGAGGATTAATGTCGGATCCCCAGGGGCAAATGATTGATTTACCCATTCAAAGCAATTTACGCGAAGGACTGTCTTTAACAGAATATATCATTTCTTGCTACGGAGCCCGAAAAGGAGTTGTAGATACTGCTGTACGAACATCAGATGCTGGATATCTTACGCGCAGACTTGTTGAAGTAGTTCAACACATTGTTGTACGTAGAACAGATTGTGGCACTACCCGAGGCATTTCTGCAAGTCCTCGAAATAGGACACTGCCAGAAAGAATTTTTATCCAAACATTAATTGGTCGTGTCTTATCAGACAATATATATATGGGTTCGCGGTGCATTGCCATTCGAAATCAAGATATTGGGATTGGGCTTGTCACCCAATTCATAACTTTTCGAACACAACCAATATATATTAGAACTCCCTTTACTTGTAGGAGTACATCTTGGATCTGTCGATTATGTTATGGTCGGAGTCCCACTCATGGCGACCTGGTTGAGTTGGGAGAAGCTGTAGGTATTATTGCGGGGCAATCCATTGGAGAACCAGGGACTCAACTAACATTAAGAACTTTTCATACCGGTGGAGTATTTACGGGGGGTACTGCAGAATATGTACGGGCCCCTTCGAATGGAAAAATCCAATTCAATGAGGATTTGCTTCAGCCTACACGTACGCGCCATGGGCATCCTGCCTTTTTATGTTCTATGGACTTATATGTAATTATTAAGAGGGGGGATATTTTACATAAGGTAACTATTCCACCAAAAAGTTTTCTTTTAGTTCAAAATGGTCAATATGTAAAATCAGAACAAGTGATTGCTGAGATTCGCGCGGGAACATACACTTTCAATTTTAAAGAGAGGGTTCGAAAACATATTTATTCTGACTTAGAGGGGGAAATGCACTGGAGTACCGATGTGTACCATTTGCCCGAATTTAAATATAGTAATGTACATCTTTTACCCAAAACAAGCCATTTGTGGATATTATCGGGGGGTTCATGCAAATTTAATGTAGTTCCTTTTTCGCTTCACAAGGATCAAGATCAAATAAACATTCATTCTATTTCTACTTCTACCGAAAGAAGATATATTTCTAGCTTCTCAGTAAATAATGATCAAGAAAGACACAAATTTTTGAGTTCGGATTTTTTTGATAAAAAAGAAGATATGATTTTTGATTATTCAGAATTAAATCGAATCATAGGGACTGGGCATTATCATTTCATATATTCCACTATTCTCCGAGAGAATTCGTATTTATTGGCAAAGAGGCGAAGAAATCGATTTCTTATTCCAGTCCAATCAATTCAAGAACAAGAGAAAGAATTAATCCCACATCCCGGTTCAGGTATCTCGATTGAAATACCCATAAATGGTATTTTCCGTAGAAAGAGTATTCTTGCTTTTTTCGACGACCCTCAATACAGAAGAAACAATTCGGGAATTACTAAATATGGGACGGTCGGGGCGCATTTAATCATCAAAAAAGAGAATGTAATTGAATATGGCGGAGTCAAAAAGTTTAAGCAAAAATACCAAATGAAAGTGGATCGATTTTTTTTCATTCCCGAGGAAGTACATATTTTATCCGAATCCTCTTCTATAATGGTACGGAACAATAGTCTCATTGGAGTAAATACACAAATCACGTTAAATACAAGAAGCCAAATGGGCGGATTGGTCCGAGTGGAGAAAAAAAAAAAAAGGATTGAACTTAAAATCTTTTCCGGAGGTATCCATTTTCCTGGAGAAAAAGATAAGATATCTCGACACAGTGGTATCTTGATACCACCAGGAGCGGGAAAAACAAATTCTAAGAAATCAAAAAAATTGAAAAATTGGATCTATGTCCAACGGATCACACCTAGCAAGAAAAAGTATTTTGTTTTGGTTCGACCCGTAAGCACATATGAAATAGCGGACGGTATAAATTTAGCAACACTTTTTCCTCAGGATTCCTTTCGAGAAAAGGATAATATGCAACTTGGAGTTGTCAACTATATCCTTTATGGAAATGGCAAAGCAACTTGGAGAATCTCTGACACAAGTATTCAACTAGTTCGGACTTGTTTAGTCTTGAATTGGGACCAAGACAACAAAAGTTCTTCCGCCGAAGAGGCCTGCGCTTCCTTTGTTGAAATAAGTACAAATGGGATGTTTCGAGATTTCTTAAGAATCGACTTAGTGAAATCACATATTTTGTATATCAGAAAAAGGAATGATCCGTCAGGTTCTGGATTGATCTATGATAATGGCTCAGACCGTATCAATAAAAATCCATTTTATTCCACTTATTCCAAAGCAAGGATTCAGCAATCATTTATCCAAAATCACGGAACTATTCGTATGCTGTTGAATAGAAATAAGGAATCCCAATCTTTTATAATTTTGTCATCATCTAATTATTTTTGCATGGGTCTATTCAACGATGTAAAATATTACAATGGGATAAAAGAATCAATTAAAAAAGATCCTCTAATTCCAATTAGGAGTTTGTTGGGCCCTTTAGGAACAGCCCTTCAAATTTCGGATTTTTATTCATCATTTTACCCTTTAATAACTCATAATCAGACCTCGGCGGCGAAATATTTGCAGTTTGACAATTTAAAACAGACTTTTCAAGTACTTCAAAAATATTATTTAATGGATGAAAATAGGAGAATTTATAATCTCAGCCCATGTAGTAAGATTGTTTTGAATCCATTCAATTTGAATTGGTATTTTCTCCATCATAATTATCATGATAATTATTGTGAGGAAATGTCCACAATAATTAGTCTTGGGCAGTTTATTTGTGAAAATGGATGTATATCCAAAAAGGGACCCCATCTAAAATCGGGTCAAGTTTTAATTGTTCGCGTTGATTCTATAGTAATAAGAACGGCCAAGCCTTATTTGGCTACTCCAGGAGCAACTGTTCATGGGCATTATGGAGAAATCCTTTATGAAGGAGATACATTAGTTACATTTATATATGAAAAATCGAGATCTGGTGATATAACGCAGGGTCTTCCAAAAGTAGAACAAGTGTTAGAAGTGCGTTCGATTGATTCAATATCGCTCAACCTAGAAAAGAGAGTTGAGGGTTGGAACGAACGTATAACAAAAATTCTTGGAATTCCTTGGGGATTCTTGATTGGTGCTGAACTAACTATAGTGCAAAGTCGTATCTCTTTGGTTAATAAGATACAAAAGGTTTATCGATCCCAGGGGGTGCAGATCCATAATAGGCATATAGAAATTATTGTGCGTCAAATAACATCAAAAGTCTTGGTTTCAGAAGATGGAATGTCTAATATTTTTTTACCGGGGGAACTAATTGGATTGATACGCGCGGAACGAACGGGACGCGCTTTAGAAGAAGGGATCTGCTATCGAGCCATCTTATTGGGAATAACAAGAGCATCCCTGAATACTCAAAGTTTTATATCCGAAGCAAGTTTCCAAGAAACTGCTCGAGTTTTAGCAAAAGCCGCTCTTCGGGGACGTATTGATTGGATGAAAGGACTGAAAGAGAACGTTGTTCTAGGCAATATGATACCCGCCGGAACCGGATTCAAAGGATTAGTACCCTCTTTAAGGCAACATAACAACATTCTTTTCGAAAAAAAAAGAATTTATTCGGGGGGAAATGGAAATGAGAGATATTTTCTTCCATCACAGAAAATTATTTGATTCTTGCAGTTCAAAGAATTTATATGGTACATCAGATCGATCTTTTATGGGATTTAATGATTTTTAACTTAGCATAAGAAAGAGGAAGCAGATTCGTTCTTCGAACTATTTGTTTGATGTTTGATTTGTTTTGGTCTGGTCATTTGATTTATTAACTTAATAATTAATAAATCAAATAATTAATGTAATAAAGAAAATTATGAATAGAAAGTAATGGCTTGGCTCGTCTATAAACGACCAATCTCCGGTAGAAGAGAAGGTTCCATCGGAACAATTATTTATTTCAAGGTGCCTCGTCTCTCTTTTATTATTAATAAAAAAAAGAGAGAGAGAGGAAGTGTGAGGAGAAATGGCAAGAAGATATTGGAACATAAATTTGGAAGAGATGCTGGAAGCAGGAGTTCATTTTGGTCATGGTACTAGGAAATGGAATCCTCGAATGGCGCCCTATATCTATGCAAAGCATAAAGGTATTCATATTACAAATCTCACTAGAACTGCTCGTTTTTTATCAGAAGCTTGTGATTTAGTTTTTGATGCAGCAAGTAAGGGAAAACAATTTTTAATTGTTGGTACCAAAAAGAAAGCAGCTGATTCCGTAGCGCGGGCTGCAATAAGGGCTCGGTGCCATTATGTTAATAAAAAATGGCTTGGTGGTATGTTAACAAATTGGTCCACTACAGAAACGCGGCTTCATAAGTTCAGGGACTTGAGAATGGAACAAAAGACGGGGAGACTAAACCGTCTTCCGAAAAGAGATGCAGCTATGTTGAAGAGACAATTATCTCGTTTGCAAACATATCTGGGCGGGATTCAATATATGACGGAATTGCCTGATATTGTAATCATAGTTGAGCAGCAAGAAGAATATACGGCTCTTCGGGAGTGTATCACTTTGGGAATTCCAACAATTTGTTTAATTGATACAAATTGCGATCCCGATCTCGCAGATATTTCGATTCCAGCAAATGATGACGCTCTAGCTTCAATTCGATTAATTCTTAACAAATTAGTATTCGCAATTTGCGAGGGTCGTTCTAGCTATATACGAAATCCGTGATTAATAATTAATAATAAGATAAATAAATTATTCTATTTTTGAACTCCATAGATATAGATTTATGGAGTCGGTTATTATTCCCGAATTGCACAAAAGAGATAAAAGACAGACTGTGTCGATATTGTGTGATTAGTTTAGTTAGTTGGTATCCAAAATATACAAGTCGAGTGGTCAAGTTAAAAAGGAAAGAAAGGGTTGAATCAAAATAATTCTTTATTATTTTTAGTAAAGTTATATTTCTGTCAGAGGACAATATGAATGTTATATCATGTTCCATCAACACACTAATGGGGTTATATGATATCTCTAGTGTAGAAGTCGGCCAGCATTTCTATTGGCAAATAGGGGGTTTCCAAGTCCATGCCCAAGTACTTATTACTTCTTGGGTTGTAATTGCTATCTTATTAGGTTCCGCCGTTATCGCTGTTTGGAATCCACAAACTATTCCAACTGACGGTCAAAATTTCTTCGAATATGTTCTTGAATTCATTCGAGACGTGAGCAAAACTCAGATTGGAGAAGAGTATGGTCCATGGGTTCCTTTTATTGGAACTATGTTTCTATTTATTTTTGTTTCTAATTGGTCGGGTGCTCTTTTACCTTGGAAAATCATAGAATTACCTCATGGAGAGTTAGCCGCACCCACGAATGATATAAATACTACTGTTGCTTTAGCTTTACTCACATCAGTAGCATATTTCTATGCGGGTCTTTCAAAAAAAGGATTAAGGTATTTTAGTAAATACATTCAACCAACTCCAATTCTTTTACCCATTAACATTTTAGAAGATTTCACAAAACCCCTATCGCTTAGTTTTCGACTTTTCGGAAATATATTAGCCGATGAATTAGTAGTTGTTGTTCTTGTTTCTTTAGTACCTTTAGTGGTTCCTATACCTGTGATGTTCCTTGGATTATTTACAAGTGGGATTCAAGCTCTTATTTTTGCAACTTTAGCTGCGGCTTATATAGGTGAATCCATGGAGGGTCATCATTGACGAGTTTTTGAAAAAGTCTAGTCTTTTTTTGTAACTTAAACTAAGTCCGTCCAATCAAGCAATGGATGTGCAACTTAACAAGATAATTTGCTTATGCTTAGGCAACATAAATATACAAATACAAGGATCAAGAGTAATAGCAAAAAAGATTCAGCTATTAGTAAATGAATTTTAAAGTCTAAAAAAAAAAAGGAAAGAGATCGAAAAGATCTTTTTCCTAAAATCCGGGTTTGGTCCATTTTGATTTATTTATATCATATCTCCCTACAATGAAAATTCTCTCTTTACATTAATTGTTTTGTTTATTCAATTTTCATATTTTGAGTCCTATATTGAATAGGAATTTTTGTGGTATCAATTTATGGTGGGTGAGTTTAAAAAGGATGTTCTATAGAATGATTCCCATTTCAGTCGATTTCATTCAATTCAATGATTGACCAAAATCAAATTTTGATAAATAATAAATTGCATGAACTTAGCTCAATTCAATACTCTTTGTTATTTTTGATTTCTATGCAATGATTCGGTCTAATGAATTCATTAATTTAGATTAGATCCATGTGAGATAATGATAAAAAAGGGAAGAGACGAATTTACAACAAACGAGATTCAAAAAAATGTTCTTTTTTAGGAAAGGGATTAGAATTAGGTATATGTAAGTTAATGGCTATACACTAACTCTTGTGCATTCTTTAAAGAAAAATTTAAGAATCCGATTGAATCTAAGATAGGAGTAGAGTAGTCGGTTTCCATTATGGAAGAAAGACGCGTATATGTGATATTAGATATTAACTAGTTATATATGAACTCAAGATATATCTAATCTATCGCATTGGACTGTTGTGAATTTAGATAAGGATTCCAATAGGAATTCTTCTGTTTCGTCTTTGATTCGAAATTGAATCAATAAATAGATGAAATGAAATAAAGAGACAAATAATGCAAAATTCAAATAATGAATGGTTTGGAAAACAGAAGTGGACGAATAAAGGGTGTATGTATGCATTCACAAAAATCCTTTGGCTTTGGATAGGAACTAAAAAAGAGATATGGAAATAGTTCTTTCTGAGAGTTGAATAATCAATATTATTACTTCAATTCTCAATTCGAAGTTTTTAGTTACTTCAGCTGGTTGAATCTTAGCGACGGAATAATTAAGTCAAAACTCGTTGAATGCTTGTATCATTAACTATTTCTTTTTCTTTATTTTGGTGCGAGGAATTTATCATGAATCCATTGATTTCTGCCGCTTCCGTTATTGCTGCTGGGTTAGCTGTCGGACTTGCTTCTATTGGACCTGGGGTTGGTCAAGGCACTGCTGCGGGCCAAGCTGTAGAAGGTATTGCAAGACAGCCCGAGGCGGAGGGAAAAATACGAGGTACTTTATTGCTTAGTTTGGCTTTTATGGAAGCCTTAACAATTTATGGTCTGGTTGTAGCATTGGCCCTTTTATTTGCCAATCCCTTTGTTTAGTCCTATAAATATGAGAATTCTGTATTTTTTTTTAGATTAAGACTTACTCTTTGCTTTTTCAAAGTATATCAAGATTTCACTCCTACAATTACTTATTCGTTGGACAATAATCTATGGGAAGGATTAATTTGAGGATGAGGAATTACCGCACTGACTCGCCTTCTTCCTTCCCTCTTTTCTTAGTTCAAAGGAACGCCTTTTTTTTTATTATTTAAGGTAAGGAGTATTTCAACAAATGAGGTTTTTCGCTATTGACATGAAACTTGGTCCCTAATTCTAATAATTATCACTATTTTTGGGAATTTTTTTTTTCAATTGAAAAAAAAAAAATACATTTCGATGGAAATAGAATCCATTTTTAATTCTTTATAGGTAAATTAAAATTAATAAAATAAATACTAAAATAAATAAAAAATCAATATAGAAATATACAGGAAAAATAGAAAAAGAATTGAAAGTGATATAATACAAAAAGGGACAGAGTTCTTTTTTTTAGTCCACTAAAATAAAATAGGAGATCATATGAAAAATATAACCGATTCTTTCGTTTCCTTGGGTCACTGGCCATCCGCCGGGAGTTTCGGGTTTAATACCGATATTTTTGCAACAAATCCAATAAATCTAAGCGTAGTGCTTGGTGTATTGATCTTTTTTGGAAAGGGAGTGTGTGCGAGTTGTTTATTTCAAGAATAGGCTGGATCCACCCAGCTGCACTTTTTTTGTTAGAACTAGGAAAGAAAAGAGTGCATGATCCCGCGAATTACTTCTGAATAAATTCAAAAATCATATTTTAGAACCATAGCATTTCGTGATTTATTCATTGGTATATCGACTCTGATTCTCTATTAACCAATAATCTGGGACCATTAATAAATATGGTTAAAACCAAACTGTTTGAAGTTCCGATGCAGCATGGTACTCTTTCTACTACTATGTTTAGTTTATAAATACATAGTTTATAAAGAATTTTTTTTTAGACAATACAGAAATCAAAACGAATAGCTCGAATTTTTTTCGATATAAAACACTCATATCGATAAAATAATTTGAGCCTTTTTTACAATGCCGAATTGATGACCTAGGTATAAAGTTAGAAGAATTCTTTGGATTTGAAAGAAAAAAAAGAAACAACTTTGCTGACAATTACAATATTAAACATTAGAAATTTTCTATTAATTCTAAATTCTATATTATACAAACAAATATATATTTGATTTGATATATTTCTATATTTGATATATTTTTGTCAGAAGAATCCTCCGAATATTTTAGTCTTGGATTATAATTATTGATCAATTTCAATATGAATATTGTGAAATATGAGTAGAGATCAATATTTTGAAATAAGAATAGATAAAAGAGGGAGAGGATAGGCTCATTACGTGAAAAATAGATAAAGTATATATGGGAATTAATTCTCTCTCAATTAAGTAATTGAGCATGAGAGCCAAATGAATCGAAAGATTCATGTTTGGTTCGGGAAGGGATTATGGAATTTTTGAAATGAAAATGAATGGAAAGATAATCTACTTTCATTAAGTGATTTATTAGATAATCGAAAACAGAAGATCTTGAATACTATTCGAAATTCAGAAGAATTGCGAAGGGGGGCTGTTGAACAACTAGAAAAAGCCCAGGCCCGCTTACGGAAAGTGGAAATGGAGGCAGATCAGTTTCGAGTAAATGGATACTCTGAGATAGAACGAGAAAAATTGAATTTGATTAATTCAACTTCTAGAATTTTGGAACAATTAGAAAATTACAAAAACGAAACCATTCTTTTTGAACAAGAAAGAGCGATTAATCAAGTCCGGCAACGGGTTTTCCAACAAGCTTTACAAGGAGCTCTAGGAACTCTGAATAGTTGTTTGAACAATGAATTACATTTACGTACAATTAGTGCTAATATTGCTATGTTTGGGGTAATGAAAGAACTAACTGATTAGCTTACTAC